TCGCATTCAAATACATAAGAATTATATAGGAACCAAAAAAATCTTTTATTTTCTTTCGAAAAAACATAAATAGATTTCTTCTGAGTAATGGAGAGATTACTCCAATTATGGTATTCGTGAAGAAAGAATTGCAATAAATGTAAAAAGGGAAGATCTTGAATCCCGCACTGAAGGACTTGAACCAAGATTTCCATATGTATGGGATGAGGCATTAATATATCTAAAACATAATTTAAATACAATAATTTGTCCTCTAAAAAAGGAAAAATTGAATGAATTGATCGTAAATTATGATATTTTGGTATTTCTTTTTTTTCTAAATAAGATACTAATCGCAAGGAAAATGGAATTTCCACAATAATTGCAAAACTTTCTGCTATAATTTGAGAATAAAAATGAGAATAAAAAAAAATGTTGTGAGTGTGACCAATAAATAAATTTTGGTTAGAATAATTAACCGAAGAAATAAAAGAATTCTTTTGATAGATTCGAGTAATTAAACGTTTTACAAGTGATAAACTAGATTTATTATCATAACCAAAAATTTGTACGGGTTCATAAAAAATCAAACCATTTAAACCATGATCATGAGCAAGTGCATAAATATACTCCTGAAAGAGTAACGGATATAGGAAATATTGTTGCCAAGATCTACCTTTTTCTAAATATCCTTGTAATTCTTCCATTGACTTCAATTTCTACTTGAACCAGAAACAATAGGTATTTCTTGTATTATCAAATTATACATAGTGCAATACGGTCAGAACAGAGTATGTATCATGTATGAAAAAAATATATACCCCGGAAATACAGAGTCCAATCAACAGATCTTTTTCCTCCCCCCTTCTACTATCCAATAGGTTTATCTTCGTTCTATTAAAAAAATTATCAGAGGAAAAAAAAATTTATTTTTGCAACCCGATCGCTCTTTTGACTTTGGAAATTTTTTTTGTCAGTATACTGTTTCTTCTACACATTAGTTTCCAATCCATAATAGAAAATAGGTAGGATTTTTTTTTTAAGAATAAAAAAAAAAGAATCAAAGGTCCATTTACAGGAGACCCCTTCCCCACATCAGGCACTAAGTTATTTTTAACGTTTAATTAGATCGGGAAATTATTCAAATTAAGAATAAAAGCTCGTTGCTTTTTTTTTTTTTTACCAGAATTAGAGCCATAGAGCTCTATCCATTTATTCACTAGACCAAACTCTAACTGTGAATTTCTAAAAAAAAAAATAAGAAAGAATATAATAAGAAAAAATGAAAATTCAATTCCATTTTTTCTTATTATTTTATTACGACATGCGGTTTTTTCCATCCATTACCTTTCAGGATCAGTCGTGGTCTTATAGACTCTACCAAAAGTCTGGACGAATTCGTTACTTCATTCAAATGTGTAAAAAACCATAATCGCACTTAAAAGCCGAGTACTCTACCATTGAGTTAGCAACCCAGATAAATATGTATATACAAGTGGAAAAAATGGAATTGAACTATACAACTACGTAAAAACATTGAATTTTGAATTCAAAAAAAAATATAAAGGAAAGATTAGATGATCAATTAAACAAAATAGCAAAGTGGATTGGATTAAATTAAAGACAGAAAAAAAAGTAAAAATTTACATTTAAAGACCGCCCTCCTTTTTTATAAAATAGAAAAAATTTTTGATTTTCGTTAAAAAAATATATCTTATATAAAAAATAGTAAATTTGGCAAATCCATAATTTGAATGAAGTAAAGGAAAAACCCATAAATAAATAAGGATCAAAATAAACAGATCTATTTATCTACGATCAAATTATATTTGTTCGACACGCCATTGTCAATATGAATAAATTGTTGAGAAAAAAAAAAATGAATAAAAAAAAATTACATAAAATAAGAATTTGTGTTGGATTGGCACAACAATAAATATGGAAAATATAAAACATAATATAGAACAACAAGAAAAGAGAAATTGTGAGTAAATAATTACTACACAAATTTATACTAGTTTCCTTTCTTTTTCCTAATTTTTTTATTTATTTTATGAATTCTTTGATAAATTCTGCTTTTCTTAAAATATCATGAACAGCTCCTGTAGGTTAAACACCTTTTTCAAGGAAATAACGAATAGCAGGAACGTTTAAAAATAGCAGGAACGTTTAAACGTTTAAATAAGTTTGATTTTTCATTGGATCATAAAAACCCACCTTTCGAAGATCTCTTCCTTCTCGTCGGGATCGAACATCAATTGCAACGATTTGATAGATCGCTCATTGGGATAGATATAGATAAATAACCCCCTAGAAATGTATAAGAGGTTTTCTCTTCATACGGTTCGAGAAAAAATGATTCCACTATTTCTGTATATAATGTAAAATATAAAAAAAAAATTTATGACTTAGACTATGATTTAAGTTTTTCTGTTCTTACTTACATAAAATTTTCTGTTCTTACTTACACAAAAAAACTTACATAAAATAAAGAAAAAAAAATATCATTCGTACTCAATAACTCAAGTTGGATAATTCTGAAAAAGTCCGAAGGTAAATCCTTAGGCATTTCTTGAGTCGTCTCTAACCTCTTTTGTTTGTTTCGTCTCGAATCTTTTTTTAGTCTCCATCATTATACTAAAAATAAAATATTGAGACAATTGAAAATAGTGTTTCCTTGTTCCGGAATTCTTTCTCTTTACTTTTAAAAATCATTAGGTTTAGACATTACTGCAGTGATCCTTATCCACTTTTTCAAAACGGCAGCAACATACCTTTTGTTTTTTGTTATTTCCTTCTATGGAAAGATAATATGAACGATTTTTTCCCTTGTAATGTAATAAAAAATGGTATTTATTTTATTTCAAACTTGTTAGGATTTGAATCCTGCAATTTCAAATTTCAATTTCTATATTGAGGATATACTTAACAAAGTAGTTTAATTTATTAATTGTTACTAACCCTAGATTCACCCCCCGATAAATGAATCAATACGTTTTGCTTGAGCTCCATCATGTACTATATCCTATTTACCAACCCAATACAAATTGGGTTCCTAATAGGAACAAAACAAACTATGTCGATTCAAGAGCATCTTCATTCCTATAGAAAATGGTGGATGTAAGAATCCACAGTGAATTATGTCCTTCAAATCGCACGTTGATTTCTACTACATCGTTTTAAATGAAGTTTTACATAACACTCCTCTCATTTTAAATTTTATTTAAAAACGGTATGCAATTGATTCAATATGGAATCATGAATAGTCATTGGCTCAATGATACAAAATATTTTTTATGTATGTATCTAGGGATAAGGTAAATAATTATCTGAAAGAAAGTCTTATATTATAAAGGATTTAAGTTTTTTCGCCCCTCTATTCTATGGGGTGAAAGAAATTTCTAAAAAAGAAAAAAGAAAAGTAAATCCATTTCTTTAAATCTAACATTTCTTTAAATCTAATTAAAATCTTCAACAGATAATTCGGGATGTTCTATTAAATTATGGAAAAAATTCTTCTCGAACAAATAAACTCTAAATCTAAAAAGAACGGCCCTATGAATTTCCCAATTCCGGAGTAAAATCAGTTATTAACAAAATATAAACTATTCCAATAACTCGAAAAAGTCATAAATTTCTCTATATTTATAATAGAAAATAGAAATTTTTCAAATTTCTTCGAGTACCTAGGTTCATAAAAAAAAGAATTTTTGTTTTCATGAGTATGAAATAGAAAAGGATCTTTTTTTCTCTTTCAATTCAGAATTCCATAATGAATTACATAATACGAGAATTAAGATTTCATAGAAAAAAGAGTTTTACCAAGTAACTTACTTCAATATAACTATTAAAATAGGAGTCTCTTAATGATATACCCAAAAATTGTTTTGAATTTATAATTCAATGAAATATCGTTATTTCTACCCATATACTCAATCGCATTTGTGAAAAACTAAATGAAAAAAGTTTTCTTTTTATAGAAAAATCAGAACAAATTATAGAAAAATTCAGAACAAAAGGTGACACTATATCCAAGATTAAAGAAAAAAATTTCCAAACTTTAAAGATAAATTTGTTAAAGAGAAGAATCTTTCCTTTTTCATGTAGACACTCTGGGACGGAAGGATTCGAACCTCCGAATAACGGGACCAAAACCCGTTGCCTTACCACTTGGCCACGCCCCATTTCGATTTCGAATTTCTCTTTGATACTAATCAAGACTAATATTGGTATTAGTCATTCGTCAATCCTAATTCAAATATATATGAAATATATTACTGCTAGGATTCAACACATGAAAATATAGAAAAAAACGATTGATCATTCCATAAAATTAAATTAAGATATTGTATGAAACTAAAATTCCTTGTATTCTCATTTGAGAATGAAAGGGAAGATTTTTGATTTGAGAGCGTTCGAAGAACAAGAAGGTTTTTTGACCTACCTTTTAATTTTTCCCTCATAAAAAGAACTCAATCAAAATCTAATTTTCTAATTTACAAGAATGAAATGTTTGTTATGCTTAATATCTTTAGTTTAATCTGTATCTGTATTAATTCTACCCTTTCTTCGAGTAGTTTTTTCTTCGGCAAATTGCCCGAGGCTTATGCCTTTTTCAATCCTATCGTAGATGTTATGCCTGTCATACCTGTACTATTTTTGCTCTTAGCCTTTGTTTGGCAAGCTGCTGTAAGTTTTCGATAAAATCTTTAATGCTCCGCAAAATTCATGATTTATACGAAACAAATTTTCTAAAAATTTAAAAGATCTTATAAATTTTACATTATGAACCCTCCATTCGAAAATAGAAATTCTTGTTCTTGTATTATATTGAATAATCGCACGGTGAGAAATTTCGATCAACTTATTTCCTCGTTCTGACCTTCCAGTAAACAAGGACTTTCTAAAGACCCCACAACATCAAATAATGGATATGACAAAAAATACCAAAAATTTTTGGTAATGAAGGAATTAGAATCTTGCTTTTCTTATTATTATTACATTACAAAAACAAAAAATTAGTAAAAATTACCTTTTTCAAGAAAAGACTTCATTTTCTTTTTGGTTTCTTTTTGAGGCACTATGTCAACATAGTGTATGTGATAAAAAATAGGCAATCTATTTCCCTTTTCAAAAAAAATCTTGGAGATTGTGTAATGCTTACTCTCAAACTCTTTGTTTACACAGTAGTCATATTTTTTGTTTCTCTCTTCATCTTTGGATTCTTATCTAATGATCCGGGCCGTAATCCTGGACGTGAGGAATAAAAAAAAAGATTTTGAAAGTCTGAAACGATCGAGGAGAGCGGAGAGAGAGGGATTCGAACCCTCGGTACAAATAACTCGTACAACGGATTAGCAATCTGTCGCTTTAGTCCACTCAGCCATCTCTCCCAATTCAAATTGCAAATTTTTTATGTGGTGTGACAGGCGAAGTAAAAAAGATTGAAATTGAAAAACCTTATTTCCTTGATTTTCATTTTGTAAGAAAAGTCCATTCCCCCGGCCAGTACTTAACCAGGCCGGGTTATTACATTACTTCTGATGAATCAATCATTTCATAGATCAAATGATTTCATTTTTTATTTTTATTATATATAATCAAAGATACTTGTTATTGAAGTTATTGAAGTAACAATAAAGACAATTTTTATCTCCATTCCAAGTGTAATTTCTTAGTATTAATAATATAATACTATAGAAAACACTATAAAATATACTATAAAATATGAAAATGAAAGAATATTCAAATTAATTAATAATTTTTTTTTTTTTTATTAGTAATTATTAATTAGTATTAAGTAGTATTTTGAATTAAGTAGTATTTTGAATTTTGAGTCTTTTTTCTCAATTTAGTTAATTATTTAACTGGAAAAAAGCACATGCAGATATTAAATAATATAATAATATAATCTAAAAAATGAAACACACATATGTTATAACATATATAACATAACTCTTTTATTTGTTCAAGGGACATTGAACATTTAAGATCCAATTAATCCGAGTTCGAATTCAAAAATAGGTCAGTTGAAGGGAAAGTAAAAAAAAATGAGGAATTCGTCGTGGTTATAGCCCAGCTTCAATAATTCCTTCAATTTTAGACTGTCAGTAATGACTTATAACAAGTGAAAAATGAGACTTTTTGCTTTATTCTAACTTTATTAGAATTTGGTTATTTTAAAAAACTTTCTGTACTTCGACTTCAAGTACCCCTGGTCGGGGAGGATGAAGTGTCAACGCTCAAGTTTTAATGAGTCTGATGCTATCTTAATAGCATCTCATTCCTTTGTTCGACAAAAGGTATATTCATATATAATAATGAATATGAAGCGGGTATAGTTTAGTGGTAAAAGTGTGATTCGTTCAATTAATAACTTAAAAAGTTAAGGGGTGTTTCGGGTTTTTCATATTCCGATCAAAAGAAAAAAACTTTATTTCCTAAAAAGAGTTTAATCCTTTTCCCCTCAATAGCATATTTGAGGAAAAATAGAAATTCTCACGATTTGTATCCAAAATTCAATTGAAATTGAATAAAAGGATTATAGAGTCACGAAGCATAATAAAAAAAAAATTGGATCAAATCTTCCAATTAATATTAATAAATATAAGTAAAGGATCTATGGATGAAGATAAAAAACATAAGTGCATTTCCAATCGTAACTAGATCTTCAATTTTTGTCTTGTATAAGCTAAGATTAAAGCCAAATAGCTAGAAAATGGTAGTTTTGGTTTACTAGAACCATCAGCATATTTTTGTAGCTCGGTGGAAACTAAATTAAATTCTTTTCCTCAGGATCCCTCGAGTGGAAATAGGGAACGAAGTAACTAGATTAGACGGATTTGGAATAATAGAATCCCCTTCTCTAGAGGGATCATCTAGAAAGCGAGTGGCTTTGGGTGTCTTTAATAAGAAAAGCTGACATAGATGTTATGGATCTAATTTTTGTTTCTGGGAATACATCAATTTTCCATAAAGGAGCCGAATGAAACAAAATTTTCATGTTCGGTTTTGAATTAGAGACGTTAAGAATGATAAATTAACGTCGACTATAACCCCTAGCCTTCCAAGCTAACGATGCGGGTTCGATTCCCGCTACCCGCCCCATATTCCTTATTCTATACGCATCATCCATTCGAATATGCATTCTTTTTTTTTTACCTAAAAAAAATTTTCATTTATAAAAAAAAAAAAAAGAAAAAAAAAAGATAAAGGGAAAATGCGAAAGAATGAAATAGGAATGAAAAGCGTCCATTGTCTAATGGATAGGACAGAGGTCTTCTAAACCTTTGGTATAGGTTCAAATCCTATTGGACGCAATTTTTTTCCATCTATTTTTAAAGTGACGATACCAAGAAACCCCTTTTTTGAATGATTTGAATCAGAAATAATTCGCAAGAATAACTCTTGTTCTAACAATAGAATTAGAGTTATAAATTTATGCTTGTTCCTCAAGTAGAAACAGTTCAGTGTGCTCCTGAATAGCTTCCTTCAAAAAGGTTTCCGCTTCCTCGGTAAATG